TCTTCGTATCCGAGAATCAACAAATTCAACCCCGCATTGTTCACAAAATTTCGTGTCTTCCTTTTCAGTTCCGATCACTCGATAATTTCCACAAGCGCAAATTCCACTTTTTATAGGCCCAAAGATTCTTTCACAAAACAATCCATCCTTTTCCGGTTTATTGGTTTTATAATGAAAAGTATAGGGTTTTGTGACCTCTCCAACAACTTCCCCATTAGGTAGAATTTTGTTAGCCCAAGCACTTATTTGTTGAGGAGAGACTAGTCCAATTCGAAGTTGTTGATGTTTATACCGGTCGATCATAGAATAGAATTTATAATTGATTCAGATCAAGCTTCCTTCCTCTTAATCCGGAAGTTCTTCTCAGATACAAGGAAATGATTCAGTTCCAAAGCCAAAGATCGTAGTTCTCGAACGAGCAATCGAAAAGATTCCGGAGCATCCTCAGGGCTAGATATTGTTCCTCCAACGATCGTAGTACCAAGCACTTCCTGACGAGCTCTAATATGATCAGATTTATAAGTAAGCATCTCTTGTAAAATATGAGCAACACCAAATCCCTCTAAAGCCCAAACCTCCATTTCTCCCACTCGCTGCCCTCCCTGCTTCGCTCTTCCCCTAAGGGGTTGTTGTGTAACAAGTGCGTAATGCCCGCTGGAACGTCCATGGATTTTATCATCAACTTGATGAATTAATTTAAGGATATAAGACTTTCCTATTAGAACAGGTTGTTCAAAGGGATCTCCCGTTCTTCCATCAAATATTCTGCTTTTTCCCGGATACTCGGGTTCAAAGACCCATGGATTTGTTGTTTGCTTACTAGCCTCATATAATTCGGAAAACACTAGTTTTCTTGAAGCCTCTTGCTCGTATCTCTCATCAAAGGGCGCTATTCTATAATGTCTGTTTAGCAGATCCCCTGCTAACCCTAGCGAGCATTCAAATATCTGTCCCACATTCATTCGTGAGGGTACTCCTAATGGATTGAAGACCATATCAACCGGTGTTCCATCTTGCAAATAGGGCATATCTTGTCTAGGCAAAACTTTGGAAATAATACCCTTATTCCCATGCCTTCCAGCTACTTTATCACCTACTTTTATCTCACGTTTCTGCGAAATATATATACGAATCATTTCTGTATTATAACTGGAACCTCCTTTTTTCTGGATCCATCTCACATCAATAACCCGACCCCTTCCACCTATGGGTAGTTTTAGGGAAGTTTCCTTCGCAGTGGATACCTGAATCCCAAGTATGGCTCGTAATAATCTATCCTCTGGGGCATACGATGATTCGTTCGCCATCTGAGGCGTTAATTTACCTACTAAAATATCGCCAGTTTCTACCCAAGATCCCAGCATCACAATTCCATTTCTGTCTAAATTTCGGAGTAAATGATCCTCTAAATGAGGTATTTCCTTAGTGATTCTTTCGGGACCTTGACTTGTCATATGAGTCTGAATTTCATATTTCCGTATGTGAAAAGAAGTATAGATATCATTATATACCAGACGTTCACTGATAAGTACCGCGTCTTCAAAATTGTAGCCTTCCCATGGCATATAAGCTACTAATACGTTTTTTCCCAAAGCGAGTTCCCCACCAACAGTAGCCGCACCGTCTGCTAAAATTTGCCCTTTTTTAATGTATTTACCCCGTGGAACCAGGGGTTTTTGGTGCATACAAGTATTTTTGTTCGAACGTTGATACATAACTAATGGAATGCTTATAATGTTCCCATTACTTGATAAAATCATTTTTTGAGTATCAGTATAAATGATCTTTCCCTCGCGTTCTGCTATAGCGGAAACTCCCGAATCCAAGGCCACTTGGCGTTCCAGCCCCGTTCCAACAATGCACTTCTCGGACCGAGAAAGCGGAACCGCTTGACGTTGCATATTAGAGCTCATTAAAGCCCGATTTGCATCATTATGCTCGATAAAAGGAATGAGGGAGGCTCCAATAGAAAAATATTGGAACGGAAAAATGCTTCGAAGATGAATCTGTTCCCACGCAATAGTTAGGAATTCTTGACGGTATCGGGCTGGAACAACCTGTTCTTCCTGAATACCCCGATTCAAGGCCAAAGAATTTCCTGCTGCTATCATATAATATTCATCTTTACTTGGTGATAAATAAATAATCTGCGCCTCTTCCTCTTTTGATCTCTCGGATATCTCATAAAAGGGACTCTCTATAGATCCCCAATGACCAATCCTCACATGAATAGCTAAGGACCCGATAAGTCCAACATTGATTCCTTCGGATGTGTCAATTGGGCAAATACGTCCATAGTGACTAGGATGGATATCCCGTATACGAAAACTAGCAGTTCGACCTGTCAATCCTCCAGGACCCAAATAACTCAATTTTCGCCCATGAACGATTTGTGTCAATGGATTAGTTCGATCCAAAACTTGAGATAAAGGGTGTAGTCCGAAAAAGGATTCATAAGCGGTTGTTAATGAAGTTGAAGTTACCAAATTTTGGGGAGTCGGTATCAATTTATGTCGGATTGCTCCACATATAGTTCCTCGAACCGCATTTTCTAAGCGAACAAGAGCCAATCCGAATTGATCCTGTAACAGATCTGCTACAGAACGAATACGTTTATTTTTCAAATGATTCATATCGTCAAGTGTACCCATTCCAAATTTCATTCCGATCAAATGATCCGCAGCAGCCAATACATCCCGTGGTAACAAAAATGTATTATTTTGAGGTATATCAAGATTTAGTCTTCGGTTTATATTTCGTCGACCAATTCTTCCTAATTCACATCTTTGTTGAAAAAACTTCTTTTGTAATTCCTTACATAAGGACTCAGAAAATACGGGATCTCCGCCTACGCAAGCAAATTGCTGATAAAACTCCAAAATAGCATTTTCTTTTGACCCAATCTTTTTTTTCTCCTTATCATTCGGGAAAGACAAGAAAATTTCAGGGTAACAAACATTATCTAGAATTTCTCTTAGATTCGAACCCATAGCTGATAATAGAACTAGAATAGATATTTTTTGTTTCCTACTCACACGGGCCCATATCCTTGCTTTTCTATCAATTTCTAAATCTGGTCTTCCTCCCCAATCTGATATTATGGTGCTGGTATAGATAGCAAGTCCGTTATGGTCCAATTCTGAGCGATAGTAAATACCTGGACTTTGCAATATTTGATTGATCACAATTCTGTAAATTCCATTTACTATAAAGGTTCCCAGGGAATTCATTATAGGAATGTTTCCAATAAATACGGTTTGTTCTTGCATATCTCTACGAGTTTTCCAAACTAATCCCGCGGGCACATATAATTCAGAAGAATATGTGAGTGATTCATACACGGCATCCCTTTCTTTTACCAAGGGTTCTACCAATTGATATGTTTCCACAAATAATTTAAATTCAATTCCGTGATCCGTATCTTCAATCTTTGGAAATTTCTGAAATTCTTCCGTCAAGCCCTGACTAATGAACCTACAAAACCCCTCAAATTGTATCTGGCTAAATCCAGGTATTGTGGACATTTCCTCATTTCCATCCCGGAGCATTTTAATCTTAAGTTTCCTGTTTATTGAAAAAATCCCATTATTGGCTTACCCCTCATCGAACCATAACCATATGGATCAATCTAGCAATGATGGAATGTATATTCTGTTTACTGAATCACATAAAATTTTAGCCAACTCCATCCATATTTATGTATTTCATACCTACGAACGGAGACGTAACGGATAAATATAATTTTTGACGCAAATTGGAATTTGCGACAGATACAAACGAAAATGAATTGATAAAGCATTCCTGGAAAAAAATTAACTTATACTTACGGTGCGGAATCCTCTATAGAATATCAAAATTGATCCAATTTCTACCTATTATGATATTACAATCTGATTGGTTATAAAAAAAAAGGATTCGCGGATTGTTTTTGGTAGTGAAATTCAGATAAGATGATACAATATGATTGAAGAATTAATCGGATTTTTCTTTATTAAGTACATCCAGCACCCAAATTAAATTAAAATATAGCTATCTGTATATTCTATCTTTTATCATAGTTCTGCTTGAAGCAACATAGATAGGCTGTGCTATATCATAATTTATCTTTTAAATATATTCAATGAAAACACGACTACCTAATATGTGGGTAAAATACCTGACTTGGTATTCGTGTAACAATTTCTGTTTTAGGGTTTACATATATATATAATTGTTGTTATAATTGCAAAAGGATTGATTATTAAAAGAAAAAATGAATACTGATAGGTTTTAAATCATTTTTTTTTTTTTTATTTTTTTATGTCATTAATTTCTTATATCATTAAGGAAAATTGGAGATCCTAATTAAAAGAACCGCTCATTATATTAATTCAAAATAAAATAAAATAAATAGTTAACAATTCGCCATATTTCAATAGAAAAGAGAAGGGAAGTTTTTAATTGTTATATATATTCTATATTGAGATACATTATATATTGAGATATGTTTAGTTGAAGAGAATGATCTCAACCGGATCCAATAAAAAAAAAAGAGAGATTTCTTTTGGAGTAAGTACAACGGTATTCCAACCAGATATAAATCAAATACAAATGGTTCATTGGTTTCCCCTACAAAATTAGGAATAGATAGAGTATGTAGGATATTTATATTTGTATCGTTTTGGCGACATGGCCAAGTGGTAAGGCGGGGGACTGCAAATCCTTTACCCCCAGTTCAAATCTGGGTGTCGCCTGATCAAAAAAATACTCGAGATTTATTATCCAGCGGATTTCAATTAAATCGAACTTGACGAATTCTTGTCTAACAGAAGCAGAGATAGAAGACTAGTATAGTAGGCCTTGTCGATACTTGAGAAATCCAGAGGTTCAATAAACGACTATATATAAATTTTTTCCTCAAATAAAATTGGATTCCGGGTGTAGCTAAAATCAGTATTATTATTAATGGGCATAAAGCAAGCCTTACTTTTTAATTTAAGTTAAGGGTTGTTTCGAACCATTTATTTGATTTATCAATTGAATCAAATAAATAGTAAGAGTTGGGATTCAGAACTATGAAAGTTAAGAAATCAGAACCCCAGTACCAAGTACCAAGGGTTTCTAAAGGATTATAAGTTTTATTTTATCTGCTAGTGTTCAAGAAGGGGTTATAGGAACGACTATCGGAGTTCCTATAGTATATATAAATATAGGAACTTGTTACGGGTGGGTTCATTGGATTGCTTTCTCAAAAGCTTTAAGTAAAAATCCCATTTTGACTCTGCACCATTGATTCCACTATGATTGGTAATTAATAATGGAATAATTCCTTCATATCATAAAGAAGATAGAGGACATAATTTACATGGATATAGTAAGTCTCGCTTGGGCTGCTTTAATGGTAGTCTTTACATTTTCCCTTTCGCTCGTAGTGTGGGGAAGGAGTGGGCTTTAGGGATACTACTATACTAATTAAGTATAGGTAATGGAATTGTATCAATTGTTTAATTGATCATTTTGTGAAGTGTTTTAGAATCAAACTATGAATCTCATAGTTGTATTTCGAAACCCAATTCAATAGGATACATATGATAGGATTTTATTTCCCCCCTTAAATATTCGATTTTGATTTGAGAAATCTGCTCTTAACAGAATGAGAGTTATGATGGATATTACAGTGAGAAATAACCAATCCCTATTTTGGTTTTTATTTTTATTTGTTTCTCTCTTTCTTTTTCTGTTATAAGAAAGTGAGTTTTGTTATGCTCTTATGACGATATATACTTTCTAGTCGAAACCACTAGTGATTTAATTGTACAAAGAAGTATGACGCATAAACATAATAAAATAGGATTTTGTTTACATTAAGTGATTCGCATATCGTAATTTATTTAGACTCCTAGAAATTTTATTTATGCTTTATCGATTCATCTGATATTTTAAGCATGACACATCCACGGGTTTATTATTTTTTCCAAATTTTTTGAACTGAAGAAGTTACCGTAGAGCTTCGCAGATAATCTGGTAATGGTTAAATCACTACAATAACTTCTTGGCTTGGGAATTCCAAATCTCCATACACTTGTATACCCAGATAGTTTGGTAGAAAGATTTACACTATACTATATAAGATAAGTAAAAATATACTATATTTAAAATTACAATTCTATCTATTCTATTATATTGAATTATTATATAATAGAATAGATAGAATTATTACTCTAACATTATTATTATAACATTACTATTATTAGAATAATAATGTTATAATAACAATTTAATAATAATTAGATAAATTAGAATATAATAATAAAAAATTATAGTTTCAAAAAATTATAGTTTCATAGTAGTTCTTTCTACTATCTTAGATAGTGTTGATTCTAGTTCGATTATTTAATACTTGAGGTTTGAATTCCTTTCATTTCTTCAATCATTGATAAGAACTAAGATAAGAACTAATAAATTTCAGTCAAATTAATCATTTTGACTAACTGTTTTTACGTAGATGATAAGTAAAAAAGCGGTAGGAACTAGAATAAAGAGTGCAGTAGCAATAAATGCGAGAATATTTACTTCCATAATCTCATTGTTTTTTTTCTTCGCAATAGCTCGGGATCTAATCCCATAGAGATGATAAATTTGACTCCTATAAGATAAGAGGATGAATTACATCCTAATGATACTGAATCGGATCAATATCAATATTATGAATAACAATATCTGATCTATCAAATCGATTCATCGTCGAGAATTGAATAGTATAACATAGGAAGATCCTTTATCCATACCAAATAAAAAGGGATTCCCGACTCAATAAGGAATTCTATTGAATTTATCATTCTTTTCTACTCTTTATTATTTTCTTACTTATTTTCCATAAAGAAACTTCAAATCTTCTGGAATTCTTTTTGTTGAAATATTTTTCTATTTTATTATACTAGTTATATCTTATACTACTTAGAATACATACACAACTTATATATAACAATTTACATATAATATATACACAATTATCCTACGGAATTCTCGTAGTGTACAATTATCTAATGAGGTATCGACTATGACCAGTATTCGATTGCTCATGGACTCAAACAATAAAAGCGAAATAGAAAAAACGACGTGTTAAGTTAATTCCAAACTAAGTTTTTTTCTGATGATCCTGGAATACGGATAAGTATGATAAATATGGATCCGAGTATAAAAGATATAATATTCCAATTGATTTACTTTATACTTTACTAAAAGATTATACTTTACTAAAAGAAAAAGGTGCCTTGTTTGGTTTTTATTTTCTTGGAACCCCAAATTTGGAGTTGTATACTGGTACGTATACATCAAAAATTCCGTGTGCAATTTGAATGAGAATAAGATAGATTGTTTACAATTAATAATTGATAAAGAAAATCAGAGCTTATATAATAAAATATAGGGTAGCGAAAAAGTACTTTGTAGGGTTAATTATGTTAAGCCTTCATTGCGCATTGTACAATAAATGAGTACATATATGTAATACCTTTGAGTATTCTATTCTATTTCATTGATCAAGAACAACAGAGAAATATGGTATCTATAAAATAACAACAGAGAAATATGGTATCTATAAAATAAATTACTGAATAGAGCGATACAGCTCCTCTGATTATACCAATCCACATATGCCTCTCTTTTATCAATCAGTACTAGTGGAATAAAGTAAAGGGAAATTTCATTTTGAAAAATACGAAAGAAAAAACAAAAGAAATAGGAGTACTCATTGTAAATTCGATTTTGCTTGCTTCATTTTTCCATTTTCCCTGAAAAAGAAAAGATGAATTGATAAATTCATCAGATCCTAATCCTAGCCTGGTTCGGGACTGACGGGGCTCGAACCCGCAGCTTCCGCCTTGACAGGGCGGTGCTCTGACCAATTGAACTACAATCCCGGTGAGGTTTATAGTATACATATGGGTTTCATTCGAACATCCTATTTGCCGTGTTGTAACAGAAATAGAAATGATATACCAATATAAGACCCACATGGATATGGACTATATATAATGAGAGTTACATTGGTTACTAGTAATCTTGTGGTTATTTTATTGTCACAAGTTGATTGATAATAAATCTTTCAATGAGAAAAGAGATTCTTTTTTTACCCCTTTCATGATACTTAGCTTAAGAATCATGAATCTAGATTAGTAGAAAGATTAAAACATGTGGACGGTAAAAGATAGGATAGATAAAAAAGGGAACTCTTTATTATTCCATATAATATATCAGACATTTATAACGTAGAAATTAGTTATATCATACTGATAGGGCGGCAAATTATTGGGCCGAGCTGGATTTGAACCAGCGTAGACATATAGCCAACGAATTTACAGTCCGTCCCCATTAACCGCTCGGGCATCGACCCAGGAAGAATCCATTCCAGGATTACGATAATTGATAATTCATAATCAACTTCCTTTCGTAGTACCCTACCCCCAGGGGAAGTCGAATCCCCGCTGCCTCCTTGAAAGAGAGATGTCCTGAACCGCTAGACGATGGGGGCATACCTGCTCGACCACCACTATGATCATAGTATGAACAGTTTTTTGGAATTGTCAATATAAATAATGTAATAGAATGACTAAACCAAAAAAAATCTTTCCCACTTTATTTCAATTTCAGAAAATTTTTTTTGATAGTTCTTTCATAAACCATACTATATCTATTTCTTTTTTGATTTTATTTAGTTATTTTTATATTAGTAGAAATACATTAGTAGAAATTTTTTATATTTATTCTATTTTCTATTTATTCTAGTTAGATATGTTATTTAATTTATATAATATTTATCTCGAATTATAATTATATAGTCTACGGGATTCCTTCAGCCAAGGGACTGATTGATCCGAATTGATATTTATAAAATAAAACAAAAGCATTTTACCTTAACCCCACTCCAGATTTATCTTTTAAATAAATAAAATTTCGTGTTCCTGAATGAGTTGCTATGAATATATGTATATACGTATATATAATACATATATAGATACTATAAACTTAATAATGGAAAATCACTAATTCATTAATTGAATAAAACAGGCCCTTTTAACTCAGTGGTAGAGTAACGCCATGGTAAGGCGTAAGTCATCGGTTCAAATCCGATAAGGGGCTTTTTCCACAAAACCCTAGTCTTAGTCTTCGTTTTTAAGTTTTCGGCGGAGAATTGTTGCTATTTTTTATCTATCTATTTATTTATAACCGGTTTGTATATTTATTTGTAAAAAATAAATGTAAAAAAATAAATATTTATTTATTTTTAAAATAAAAAAGGTAACCATATACCATATATTCGAATTAATTTCTAATTAATGAATATTTTAATTAATGAGGTATAATTTTAATGAGGTCTAATTCTATATGAATTAGAAAGTTAAAAATTTAGTCATTATCATAATGAATAATCGGACTTATTAGGAGGGGTTTACCCTATACTGATATAATAGTTCTCCTCATATTTCATTATTTTTGTTTGACTCTTTGGATATGGATATTCTATATATCCAATCCTTATTATTAATTGCCAAACAAAAAGTATTCTTACTTCTCTATTATTATTCCAATCAAATCCCAAAAATATTAAATTAATAAAAAGTAAGTGGACCTAACCCATTTAATCATGACTATATCAGCTATTCTGATATTCAAATTCAATATAGATGAAATTGTAGAAACGGTTTTTTTTTATTTCTTTTAACTTAACCACACAAGAATTTGTCGATATTTCCGGTTTCTTTTCTTTTTCTCGTTACATTCCATTTCATAAGAATAAATTGCTATTCTTTTAGGCTACAAGAAAAAGTTCTTTTTGATAATCTATTTTTGAATATCTTTCTTTGATTCCAGAATTTCATATTGTTTTTCCATCAATGCAATAGAGGACAAATACGAGAAAAGGGCTTTCATTTCCAGTCTACCATTATTTAATATTTAAATTAGTATCTAATTAATATAAATTAAATTTAGAGGCATGTAAAAAAAGAAAACAAAAATA